AGTTAATAAATGGATTAAGGGAAGAAACTTTTTTCAATAGTCTTTAATGGAATGGAATAAAAAAGGAAAAAAATAGGGAAAAGCCCGCTATCGGAATCGAACCGACGACCATCGCATTACAAATGCGATGCTCTAACCTCTGAGCTAAGCGGGCCCCACATAATAAAAATAATAAAAATTTTCTATGCATAGGAATTCAATACACTTATAGTATTAGTGTATAGTGTACTGTCTATAGAAATATAGTAGAAAAATCGTAAAATCTAGAATTTTGGAATAAAATAAATAGTGAATATTATAGAACATAATGATTCATATAGCGATATAGAACTTCTAGTTCTTTATCTCTAAATATAAATTGGATTCTATTTGATTTGATAGTCAATCTTAAATATTTGTTTGTAGTATAGTCAAATTGGATTTTTTTATTCCATTGGAAATTCTTTTTATTACACCTCTTTAGTTATATTATAATAATTCTACTCTTTTTTTCTATTTTTTTCGAAGAAGTTGAATTATTTACTTAGTTATAATTATAACTAATCGGACATTCCTCGGCTTTCGTTCGTAAAGGAGGCAGTTAAGAAAAAAAAAAAAAAGAATCGATCCTTCAAGTATACCAACTTACATGGGAAAAGTTGCAGTAATAAAAACATATAGAAAGGGTATATGTCAATCTATATTGAATTGCCAATATACCAAGGATAAAATCCAATTTGATTGGAGCAAATACAGGTTTAGAAAGAAAATCTTTTTTAGAGATGGTAATCGATACCTAAACCTAAAAAATGCAAAGGTTCCTGCAGAAATGAAAAAAAAAAATGATCTCATAATGAGATCCTAATCTCAAAACAAAAGGGAAGGGGATATGGCGAAATCGGTAGACGCTACGGACTTAATTGGATTGAGCCTTGGTATGGAAACCTACTAGGTGATAACTTTCAAATTCAGAGAAACCCCGGAATTAAAAAAAAAAAATGGGCAATCCTGAGCCAAATCCTGTCTTCTCAAAATAAAGGTTCATAAAGCGAAAAGGGGATAGGTGCAGAGACTCGATGGAAGCTGTTCTAAAACAAATGGAGTTGACTGCGTTGGTAGATGAATCTTTTCATCGAAACTTCAGAAAAGATGAAGGATAAACGGATCTATTGAATACTAAAATATCTAAAAAAAAGAAATGACGGCCCGAGTCTGCATCTGTATTTTTTTAGATGAAAAATAGAAGAATTGGTGGGAATTGATTCCACATTCAAGAAAGAATCGAATATTCATTCATCAAATCACCCCACTCCATAGTCTGATAGTTTTAGTCTTTTTTTAAAGAACTGATTAATTAATTGGACAAGAATAAAGATAGAGTCCCGTTCTACACGTCAATACCGACAGCAATGAAATTTATAGTAATAGGAAAATCCGTCGACTTTTAAAATCGTGAGGGTTCAAGTCCCTCTATCCCCAAAAGCCTATTTTCTATCTATCCTACCCCTTTTTTATTTTTTGCTGGCGGTTCCCAATTCCCTTTTATCATTTTTTTTTCAACGTATGGGGGCGTAAATGACTTTCTCTTATCACATGTGATATAGAATACACATCTAAATTTAGAAAGGAATCCCTAATTGAATGATTCACAATCAATAGCATTACTCATACCGAAACTTACAACTTGCAAAGTCGTCTTTTTAAAGACCTAAGAAATTACATACAGGACTTGGGGAAAACTTTGTAATTCCCCCCCTGTACCTTTAATTGACATAGACCCCAGTCCTCTCCTAAAATGAGGATGGAATGTTCCATTGGAAATGATCTGGATAGCTCAGTCGGTAGAGCAGAGGACTGAAAATCCTCGTGTCACCAGTTCAAATCTGGTTCCAGATACAGGATTTCGTTGTATAAGACCGTTTTAGAAAGTAATTGATAGGAAGCAAGATCCATATTCATTTCGAATATGGATCATAATTCATACATACTTTTTCTATATTTACGAGAAATACCCCATCTATTTGATATTTATAGATGGGTAGAGTTTCTTAAATTTCATTTTAAAATATTATTATTATTCTAAACTAAATATTCTAAAATGAAATTTAAGAAACGCTTTTTTTCTTTCGTTCAAAAAATGTTATTTCCTATTCAATCTCCCAATTCCTTCCGATATGACTTTATCGAACCGATCTAAGCAAATCTAAGAAATAGGCCCAGTACGAAGTTCATGATGCAGAACTCGTTTGATGGTTCGGCTCCTATGAAAAAAAAAAAAACGGTAAGAATCCCAACGAATTCCTAATTCGATTGTTAGCCTATCTATAATCCATATATCGCCTAATACATAATACAAATGAGATCTCTTTATTATTAATCTAGAATAGAAAGTACAATCCTTAAATCTCTTTGGATAAGTGTAAATTCCTTTCTTATCATTCAATGAGCATCTTGTATTTCATAAAAATTAGGGGCAATATAATCTTTCCGCAAAGGCCATCCTATCCAACTTTCTGGCATT